ATGAATTTCTAAACAGGGCCGAAGTTCTAGATAAGGAATTTATTCCTCTGGATATATTCGAAAAACGAATTAGATTGTGTAATGAGGAGACTCAAACAAAAAACTTACCTAAAATATACGATCCTTTCTTGAATGGACCCTGTCGTGGACGAATCAAAAATGAAACTCATAAAAAAAATGACATTTGGATAAATAAGATTCATGGTCTCCTTCTTAATATTAATAGTATTCAAAATTATCCTGAATTTGAACAAAAAATGGATACATTTGATAGAAAATCATTATTAACCGAAATTTTTTTTTTTTTTAACTTTATCCGTAAATTTTCGGATAAATCAGTATCAAGTTTGAATTTTGAAGGACTTGTTTTCTTTCCAGAACATGCACAAGTAACTTACGCAAAAAAAAAAATAAAATTCTTATTCGACGCAATTAGAACGGATCTGAACGATAAAACAATTGTAAAAAAAAAAAAATGTATTGGAATAAAAGAAATGAGGAAACAAGTTCCTCGATGGTCATATAAACTAATCGACGAATTGCAACAATTGGAAGGAAAAAATGAAGGAGAGAAATATGGAATTCGTTCCCGAAAAGCCAAACGTGTAGTTATTTTTACTTTTACTAATAAATCAAAGAATGACGATATTTATAGGTATACTAGAGATACTAATAATAATAATACTGATAAAAAAAGGGAATTGGCTTTAATACGTTATGCACAACAACCCGATTTTCGGAGAGACATAATCAAAGGATCTATACGTGCTCAAAGGCGTAAAACAGTTACTTGGAAACTCTTTCAAAAAAGTCTGCATTCGCCCCTTTTTTTAGACAAAATTGAAAAACCCTCGTTTTTTTCTTTTTTAAAAAATTATGAGCCAATGAGACAAATGCTTTTTATGTTCCAAAATTGGATGCGTACAAAGGCAGAATTCCAAAATTCGGATTATACAGAAGAAAAGACAAAAGAAAGTAAGGAGGAGGTCGAAAGAAAAAAAAAAGAAAAAGAGGAACAAAGACGTATAGAAATAGGAGAGGCCTGGGATAGCATTATATTTGCTCAAGTAATAAGAGGTTCTTTATTAATAACCCAATCGATTCTTAGAAAATATATTCTATTGCCTTCATTGATAATAACTAAAAATATTGTTCGTATGCTATTATTTCAATTTCCCGAATGGTCAGAAGATTTTAGGGATTGGAAGAGAGAAATGTATATTAAATGCACCTATAATGGCGTTCAATTATCCGAAAAAGAATTTCCAAAAAAGTGGCTAATAGACGGTATTCAGATAAAAATCATATTTCCTTTTCGTCTGAAACCTTGGCACAGATCTAAGCTACGATCCACTGAAAAGGATCCAATGAAAAAAAAGGCGAAAAAAAAAAAGGACTTTTGTTTTTTAACAATTTTGGGAATGGAAGTGGAATTGCCCTTTTCTAGTTATCCCCGAAACCGATTTTCATTTTTTCATCCCATTTTAAAAGAACTCAAAAAAAAAATGAAAAAATGGAAAAAGAATTTTTTTCTAGTTCTCAAGATTTTAAATGAGAGAACAAAATTGTTTCTAAATTTCTCAAAAGAAAGAGCAAAATGGATCATCAAAAGTATTCTATTTCTAAACGAAAAAATAAAACAACTCCCAACTTTATTTCTACTTAGATTAAAAAAAATCTATGGATTTAATGAAAGCCAAAAAGATTCAACAATGAGTAAGAAAAATCCAATGATTTACGAATCAACCATTCGAATTCAATCTATTAATTGGACAGATTGTTCATTGAAAAAAAAAAAAATAAAAGATCTGAATGCTAAAAGAAAGACAATCATAAATAAAATAAAAAAAATGACAAAAGAAAAGAAAAAGGGAGTTTTAACTTCAGAGATAAATATTAGTTCGAACAAAGCAAGTTATTATGCTAAAAGATTAAAATTAAAAAAAAATATTTGGCAGATATTACAAAAAAGAAATCCTCTATTAGGCCATAAATCACAAAATACTCTATTAGACCATAAATCGCAGCATTCTTTTTTTAGATCTATCATGGAAAGGGTATACCTAGATATCTTTCTATGTATCCCTAGGGTCGATGTACAACTTTTTCTTGAATCAAGAAAAAAAATAAAAAACAAATCCATTTACAATAATGAAGAAAATGTGGAAAGAACTGAAAAAACAAATCAAAGTCTAATTCACTTTATTTCGCTTCTCAAAAAATCTTATAATATTAGGAATACGAATTCAGTGAATTCGTGTGACGTATCCTCGTTGTCACAGGCATATGTATTTTTTAAATTATCAGAAACCCAAGTTATTAACATATATAAGTTCAGATCTGTTTTTGAATATCATCGAAAATGCTTTTTTCTTAAGAATGAAATAAAGGATTTTTTTTTTGGAATACAAAGAATATTTGATTCTAAATTAAGACAAAAGAACCCTTCCAATTCTCTAATGAATCAATGGACAAATTGGTTGTTAAAGGGTCATTCTCAATATGATTTATCTCAGAGGAGATGGTCTAGATTATCGCCACAAAAATGGAGAAATAGAATCCATGAGCGTCGTGTCTCTCAAAAAAAAGATTTTAAAAAATGTGATTCATATGAAAAAACCCGATTAATTCTTTACAAAAACCAACAATTAGACTCATTAAAAAAAAAAAAACAATATGAATATGATCTTTTTTCATATAAATCTATTAATTATGCAGATAAGAAGCACTCATATATTTATGGATATGGATCATCATTCCAAGCAAATCAAAATCAAGCTATTTCTTATAATTACAACACACGTAAACAAAAAATATTTGATCTAACGAGTAATATCTCTATCAAGAATTATATAGCAGAAGATTATATTATAGATATGGAAAAAGATCTGGATAGAAAGTATTTTGATTGGATGGGAATGAATGAAGAAATATTAAATCGTTCCATATGGAATCGTGAATTTTTGTTCTTTTCCAAATTTTGGATATTTTATAATGCATATACGAGTAACCCGTGGATCATACCAATCCAATTACTTTTTTTCGATTTTAATATAAATCAAAATGTTAGTGAAAATAAAAACATTACTGGAAGGAAAAAAATAATAGATATTTTTAGATCATCAAAAAAAAAAAAAAAATTGCAATTCGAGTTAGAGACTCGAAATCAAGCAAAAGCGGAATACAAGGGTCGAGTGGATTTTGAATCATCCCTCTCAACCCAAGAAAAAGATATTGAAGAAGATTATACAGGATTGGACAGGAAAGAGGATATAAACAAAAAGCAATACAAGAACAAGATAGAGGCAGAACTTAATCTCTTATTAAGAAAGTTTTTGTTTTTTCAATTGAATTGGAAGGGTTCCTTAAATCAAAGAGTAATGAATAATATAAAAATATATTGTCTCCTGATTAGATTGAAAAATTTAAAAGAGATTGCTATAACCTCTATTCAAAGAGGAGAACTAAGTCTAGATATTATGGTGATTCAGAATCAGAAGGATTTAACTCTTACAGGATTGACCAAAAATAATAAATTGATCCAAAAAGGAATATTGATTATCGAACCGGTTCGTCTGTCTAGAAAAAACGATGAAAAATTTTTTATGTATCAAACCATAGGCCTTTCGTTGATTCATAAGAGTAAGCGTCAAATTAATCAAAGATATCCAGAAAAAAGCCATGTTGATAAGAAGAACTTTGAAAAATCCATTCCAAGAACAAGAGATCAAAAGATAAGATACAATAAAGAAAAAAATAATTATGATTTGCTTGTTCCTGAATCTTTTTTTTCCGCTAGACGTCGTAGAGAATTCAGAATTCTAATTTGTTTCAATTCTAAGAATAGAAATGGTGTACATAGAAAGACAACATTTTACAATAAGAATAAAGTCAAAAATTGCTGTAACGTTTTGGCTGAAAAAAAAGATCTTGATGGAGAAAAAAAAAAACTAATAAATTTCCATTTTTTTCTTTGGCCAAATTTTCGATTAGAGGATTTAGCTTGTATGAATCGCTATTGGTTTGATACCTATAATGGAAGCCGTTTCAGTATATTAAGGATACATATGTATCCGCGATTGAGAATTCGTTAATCTAGATTTCTTTCTTCTATTTAGCGTAACATATCCGGTATGCAGATACATAATGGATACACACATGGATGCGCACACGCATTGTGTTAACTTCTATTCTGTATTCTGAGGCCTTGATACTAATTCAATGATATATCCATTAAATACAAAAATGAATCAACAAAATCGTCTTATATATATTAAATATATTTAAATATAAATTTAAGTCTACCATTTTTATGCATAAATTAAAGTATTTCTATGATTTGAAAAAAAAAAAAATCGGGAAATCTTAAGGAAATTAAGATTATTGTATATACAAAATTTGAAATTAGTGTCATTACTATTACTGATCAAAAAAGATATCCATAAAATAAGGAAGGGGAGAAGAAAGCTTTCAACTTATGGTAAAAAATTTATTTCTACCGGGTTTTTCACAAGAAAAAAAAGAAGAAAACCCCGGATCGGTTGAATTTCAAGTACTCAATTTCACCAATAAGATACGAAGACTTACTTCACATTTGGAATTGCACCGAAAAGACTATTTATCTCAAAGAGGTTTACGTAAAATTCTGGGAAAACGACAACGGCTACTGTCTTATTTGTCAAAGAAAAATGGAATACGCTATAACAAATTAATAAATCAGTTGGATATTCGGGAGTCACAAATTCGCTAATTGAAGAGTCATTTTGAATTATTCGATTTATTAATTAGGTCTTGAATTTTGATGAATTTTTTTTTATTTTGTTTTACGCAATTCATGGAAGAATAAATCGAGGAAAAACCTATGAATGTCCCAGCTACAAGAAAAGACCTCATGATAGTCAATATGGGCCCTCACCACCCATCAATGCATGGTGTTCTTCGACTTATTGTTACTCTGGATGGTGAGGATGTTATTGATTGTGAACCAATATTGGGTTATTTACACAGAGGGATGGAAAAAATTGCGGAAAACCGAACAATTATACAATATCTGCCTTATGTAACACGTTGGGATTATTTAGCTACTATGTTCACAGAAGCAATAACCGTAAACGGACCGGAACAGTTGGGAAATATTCAAGTACCCAAAAGAGCCAGCTATATTCGAGTAATTATGTTGGAATTGAGTCGTATAGCTTCTCACCTACTATGGCTGGGACCTTTTATGGCGGATATTGGTGCACAAACCCCTTTCTTCTATATTTTCAGAGAAAGAGAATTAATATATGATCTTTTCGAAGCTGCGACAGGTATGAGAATGATGCATAATTTTTTCCGTATCGGGGGAGTAGCGGCTGATCTACCTCATGGTTGGATAGATAAATGTTTGGATTTCTGCGATTATTTTTTAACAGGGGTTTTTGAATATCAAAAACTTATTACGCGAAATCCTATTTTTTTAGAACGGGTTGAGGGAATAGGCATTGTTGGTGGAAAGGAAGTAATAAATTGGGGTTTATCAGGACCGATGCTTCGGGCTTCCGGAATACAATGGGATCTCCGTAAAGTTGATAATTATGAGTGTTACGGGGAATTTGATTGGGAAGTTCAATGGCAAAAAGAAGGAGATTCATTAGCTCGTTATTTAGTTCGAATTGGTGAAATGGTGGAATCCATAAAAATTATTCAACAGGCTTTGGAAGGAATTCCCGGCGGTCCATATGAGAATTTAGAAATCCGTTACTTTGATAGGGAAAGGGAACCAGAATGGAATGATTTTGAATATCGATTCATTAGTAAAAAACCGTCTCCGACTTTTGAATTGCCGAAACAAGAACTTTATGTAAGAGTTGAAGCCCCAAAAGGAGAATTAGGAATTTTTCTAATAGGGGATCAGAATGTTTTTCCTTGGAGATGGAAAATTCGTCCACCTGGTTTTATCAATTTGCAAATTCTTCCTCAATTAGTTAAAAGAATGAAATTGGCCGATATTATGACAATACTAGGTAGCATAGATATCATTATGGGAGAAGTTGATCGTTGAAATGATAATTGATACAACAGAAGTACAAGATATCAATTCTTTTTTCAGATTGGAATCTTTAAAGGAGGTCTATGGAATTCTATGGGTACTTGCCCCTATCTTTACTCTTGTATTGGGAATCACCATAAGTGTACTAGCAATTGTATGGTTAGAAAGAGAAATATCCGCAGGTATACAACAGCGGATTGGACCTGAATACGCTGGTCCTTTGGGAGTTCTTCAAGCTCTAGCAGATGGAACAAAACTACTTTTCAAAGAGAGTCTTATTCCATCTAGGGGAGATACTCGTTTATTCAGTATCGGACCATCCATATCAGTCATATCAATTATAATAAGCTATTCAGTAATTCCTTTTGGATATAACTTTGTTTTATCTGATCTCAATATCGGTGTTTTTTTATGGATTGCTATTTCGAGTATTGCTCCCATTGGACTTCTTATGTCAGGATATGGATCAAATAATAAATATTCCTTTTTGGGTGGTCTACGAGCTGCTGCTCAATCGATTAGTTATGAAATACCATTAACTCTATGTGTGTTATCAATATCTCTACGTGCGATTCGTTGATACAAAAACTTTTCGATGCTATTGTTGCTATGCTTATGCGCCTTTCTTTGTGGGACACTTTATAGGAAAGGGGTAGAATAAATTCATTATTATTATTCTCAATTCGGATTGAAGAACAAAATCAGATAGTTATATGAGTGAAATCAGACAGCTTCTATATGAATATAATTTTATATAATTTATGAATACTATATTACATTACCAGACCAGATTTTATCTATGGTATAGTTTATATATGGTATAGTATGATGATTTGAAATTGCAGTCAAAATATTGAGTCTCATTTTCTATGTATAAGAATTTAGTAAAAAAAATTAGAAGCAGAAGAGTCTGATTACCCCAGGATTGGTTGATTAGTAATCTTGTCTTGAAGCGGGTTCAAAAGAATTGAGTTTTTGCTACCGTTTGGATGAATTATCATACATGTATTAACATAAATATAAGGAAAGCTCATAAAAAATGGAGTGGATGGTTAGAAGCACCAAGATACACAAAGGATTAGTAACGCGGATTATGTAAATTTTAAAAAAGAGCATTTCCACATAATAGAAAAAAGAATACTAATTGGGGCTTTAAGTTGGTAGAAAAAAGAAGGAAGTACTCCCCAAAATTCCGGTCCAGAGTATGCTCCTATCCACTGATTAAATAAATGACTATCGGGAACGAAATAATCCTTTAATTTTTTTTCAAGTCCCTTTTTATTTACACAAAAAAAGACGAATAGGAACGAAAAAAAAAAAAAAAAAGAAAAAAAAAAAGTGACCCCCCTTATCTTTTTTTCATACTTATCATACTTATGGAGATAGAATTTATGTGATAATTTAGAAACTAATATGTAATTCTTTTTCGTAATCGAAAACGATGGGCGGGGGGTTATTGGATAATTCTAAAAGATTTTTTTATTGAAGAATAAAGTTATTACTTAATAAATTAAATTTTGAATTTTTATAAGGGATAAGATCAATTCAGAAGTACCTTTTGTATCTTTTATAAAAAATGCATCTTATTTCTCTTTATTATTAAATTAGAACAGACAGAATTCAATTGGTCTAATTCAGAACCGTCCGATAAATTTGAATCTTATCCATCTTAGGGATATAGCAAAAGATAAATAATCGGCCTGGTCCTTAGATTTATTTAAGGCTTTCGAGGAGCCGTATGAGGTGAAAATCTCATGTACGGTTCTGTAATAGCGATGGGGACAGTAATGTTATCACCGACTAGGATTATCTAATAGTTTAAGTACAGTTGATATAGTTGATGCACAATCAAAATATGGTTTTTGGGGGTGGAATTTGTGGCGTCAACCTATAGGTTTCATCGTTTTTCTAATTTCTTCCCTAGCAGAATGTGAAAGATTACCTTTTGATTTACCAGAAGCGGAAGAAGAATTAGTAGCGGGTTATCAAACCGAATATTCGGGTATAAAATTTGGTTTATTTTATGTTGCTTCCTATTTAAACCTATTAATTTCTTCATTATTTGTAACAGTTCTTTACTTGGGCGGTTCAAATATCTCTGTTCCGTACATATTCGTTTCTGAATTTTTTGAAATAACTAATAAAGCGTATGGAGTTTTTGGAACTACAATTGATATCTTTATTACATTAGCTAAAACTTATTTGTTCTTGTTCCTTTCTATCACAGCAAGATGGACTTTGCCTAGGCTAAGAATGGACCAATTATTAAATCTTGGGTGGAAGTTTCTTTTACCTATTTCTCTCGGTAATCTATTATTAACAACTTCGTCTCAACTGTTTTCACTGTAAAAGATTGATCCTATATATTTGTAACTTGTCTCAAACAAGAGAAAGAAACAAAACAAAAATATTCATAGATATTCACGATATGTTCCTTATGGTAACTGGGTTCATGAATTATGGTCAACAAACAGTCCGAGCTGCAAGGTACATTGGTCAAAGTTTCATGATTACCTTATCCCACGCAAATCGTTTACCTGTAACTATTCAATATCCTTATGAAAAATTAATTACATCGGAACGTTTCCGCGGTCGAATCCATTTTGAATTTGATAAATGTATTGCTTGTGAAGTATGTGTTCGTGTATGTCCTATAGATCTACCCGTTGTTGATTGGAAACTGGAAACGGATATTCGAAAGAAACGATTGCTTAATTACAGTATTGATTTCGGAATTTGTATATTTTGTGGTAACTGTGTTGAGTATTGTCCAACAAATTGTTTATCAATGACTGAAGAATATGAACTTTCGATTTATGATCGTCATGAATTGAATTATAATCAAATTGCTTTAGGCCGTTTACCAATGTCAGTAATTGATGATTATACAATTCGAACAATTCAAATAAAATAATATAATAAAATTTTTTATTTTATTTTTTTATTTTATTTGAATTTATTTCTTTTTTTTATTTATTATAATCTTATTTATTAGAATTTATTAGAATTTAATTTATTATAATATATTATAATTTAAGATTTCTAAAATTTAATTTATTATAATCTAATTAATTATTTAAAATAATTAGAAATATATATAAATCAAATCAGTTCTATATTTCATATCTATTTATTTTTTTTTTTTTTTTTTTTTTTTTTATAAATATTTATAAATAATATAAATAGATATGAAACAGAATAATATAAATTTAGACAATAATAAAAAAAATGTTCTCTAAAAATAGAAAAACTATTCTATATTCTCTTAGAAAATAAATATTCTATTAGAAATATTCTATTTTATATTTAGAGAGAGATATAGAGAAATTCTATATATATATTCTATATTTATAGAATATATATATAGTTATACTTAATAGTTTCGACCTACTCTTTCGTATAACGAATGAAATGACATTGGTCCTATAACTGGTACCTATTCTCACTTGTTAGGATTTGATTAAATTCAATGCGGAGAGAAATCTCGTATATAAAATTTTGCCCTGGTCGTATCAATTAAGGTCATGAAATTTCTATTTATTTTTCTCTTATTTTACATATAATGGATTTGCCTGAACCACTACATGATTTTCTTTTAGTCTTTTTGGGATCAGGTCTTGTATTAGGAAGTCTAGGAGTAGTATTATTTACCAACCCAATATTTTCTGCTTTTTCGTTGGGACTGGTTCTTGTTTGTATATCTTTATTCTATATTTTATCAAACTCCCATTTTGTAGCTGCCGCACAACTACTTATTTACGTGGGAGCTATAAACGTTTTAATCCTATTTGCTGTGATGTTCATGAATGGTTCGGAATATTACCAAGATTTGAATCTTTTGACTGTTGGGGGTGGAATTACTTTGATGGTTTGTACAAGTATTTTTGTTTCACTAATAACTACTATTCCAGATACATCATGGTACGGGATTATTTGGACTACAAGACCAAATCAGATTATAGAGCAAGATTTGATAAGTACTAGTCAACAAATTGGAATTCATTTATCAACAGATTTTTTTCTTCCATTTGAACTAATTTCAATAATTCTCTTAGCTGCTTTGATAGGTGCAATTGTCGTGGCTCGCCAGTAAGAAATCTTTCGAACTAGCAATAAAAAAAAATGGAATTTTTTTTTATTTTCCCACATTTCTTTCTGTTGAATTCTATGTGAATGTAAAAAAAAAAAGAGTGTTTATGTAGAAAATAATTTTTTTTTGCCAATATATTCTTTTGTTTCAGACTTGTTATATTCTTTAGTCAATTGAATCCGTTGAATTGTTGTTCATATTATATTAAAATGAATCGAAATTGATAAGGAGTTGGTCAATGATGCTCGAACATGTACTTGTTTTGAGTGCCTATTTATTTTCTATCGGTATCTATGGATTGATTACGAGCCGAAATATGGTTAGAGCCCTTATGTGTCTTGAACTTATACTCAATGCAGTTAATATAAATTTCGTAACCTTTTCTGATTTTTTTGATAGTCGCCAATTAAAAGGAAATATTTTTTCTATTTTTGTTATTGCTATTGCAGCCGCTGAAGCTGCTATCGGACCGGCTATTGTTTCTTCAATTTATCGTAACAGAAAATCTACTCGTATCAATCAATCGAACTTGTTGAATAAATAGTATTAATCATGATTAATCATAAAAATTGGAATTTAGAATAGTGTAATATTCATCAATTCAAATTTGCATGTTTGCAAAAAAAAAACGTAAGAAATCAAAGTATCTTGGTCCTCTTCTCCTCTTATGAATTGATCCGGAAGTCGATTTTGAGTATCAAAATTCTGGTAAATCGTTGATTCATCTGGTGTCTAAATATATGATTCATTTACGAGTTTACTAGATCGAAAATTTTCAATTTTTGGTGTTAAAAAATTACTCTAGATCCAATGTCACATTCAGTAAAAATTTATGATACATGTATAGGATGTACTCAATGTGTCCGAGCCTGCCCCACAGATGTATTAGAAATGATACCTTGGGACGGGTGTAAAGCTAAGCAAATAGCTTCTGCTCCAAGAACGGAGGACTGTGTCGGTTGTAAGAGGTGTGAATCCGCCTGTCCGACGGATTTCTTAAGTGTTCGAGTTTATTTATGGCATGAAACAACTCGAAGCATGGGTCTAGCTTATTGATACCTTTCAAAAAACACCACGAGAATACGTTTTTTTACTGGCAAAAACCCGCGCTCAAAATAGAAAAATAGAATATTATTATTTTATTTTGAGCGCGGGTTTTTCTGGTCCAAGTTTATCTTATTTTTATCACGAATTATTTTCCTTGGTTAACAATAGTTGTACTTTTGCCAATAGCCGGGGGTTCCTTAATCTTCTTATTTCCTCATCGAGGGAATAAGGTAATTAAGTGGTATACGATTTGTATATGCTTAATCGATCTCCTTCTAACAACCTATGCATTTTGTTATCATTTCCAATTGGATGATCCATTAATCCAACTGACGGAAAATTATAAATGGATCAATTTTTTTTATTTTTATTGGAGATTCGGAATAGATGGACTCTCTATAGGACCTATTTTACTGACGGGATTTATTACCACTATAGCTACTTTAGCGGCTCAGCCGGTTACTCGAGAATCCCGATTATTCCATTTCCTGATGCTAGCAATGTATAGCGGTCAAATAGGACCATTTTCTTCTCGAGACATTTTACTTTTTTTCATCATGTGGGAATTAGAATTAATTCCAGTTTATATACTTTTATCCATGTGGGGGGGAAAGAAACGTTTGTATTCAGCTACAAAGTTTATTTTATACACTGCGGGAAGTTCTGTTTTTTTATTAATTGGAATTCTAGGTATCGGTTTATATAGTTCTAATGAACCGACATTAAATTTTGAAACATTAACTAATCAATCGTATCCCGCGGCGCTCGAAATAATATTCTATATGGGATTTCTTTTTACTTTTGCTGTCAAATTGCCGATTATACCCTTACATACATGGTTACCAGACACCCACGGAGAGGCACATTACAGCACTTGTATGCTTTTAGCCGGAATCTTATTAAAAATGGGAGCGTATGGATTGGTTCGAATTAATATGGAATTATTACCCCACGCTCATTCTATATTTTCCCCCTGGTTAATGATATTAGGTTCAATTCAAATAATCTATGCAGCTTCAACATCTCTTGGTCAACGTAATTTAAAAAAAAGAATAGCTTATTCCTCGGTATCTCATATGGGTTTTATAATTATTGGAATTGGTTCCATAAGCGATACGGGGCTCAATGGGGCCATTTTACAAATAATCTCTCATGGATTTATTGGCGCTGCGCTTTTTTTCTTGGCGGGGACTAGTTATGATAGACTACGTCTTCTTTATCTTGACGAAATGGGCGGAATGGCTATCCCAATGCCAAAAATATTCACATTTTTCAGTATCTTATCGATGGCTTCTCTTGCATTGCCGGGCATGAGCGGTTTTGTTGCAGAATTGATGGTTTTTTTTGGAATAATTACCAGTCAAAAATATCTTTTAATGACAAAAATACTAATCACTTTTGTAACAGCAATTGGAATGATATTAACTCCTATTTATTCATTATCCATGTTACGGCAGATGTTCTATGGATACAAGCTTTTTAATACACCAAACTCGTATTTTTTTGATTCTGGGCCGCGAGAATTATTTATTTCGATTTCTATCCTTATACCCGTAATAGGTATTGGTATTTATCCAGATTTCATTTTCTCATTCTCGGTTGACAAGGTTGAAGCCATTCTATCGAATTTTTTCTAAATAGTTTTTCTCGTGAATAAATGAATAAAACCAAAAATCAAAAAGAGAACTAAACCCCATAAAAAAGAATTTGAATTAATTGTAATCGAATATGTTTGTTTTTTGTGAGAACCCCTTGAATCATTACATTACTTGATTTAAAGGGTTCTCGACGATTTATTCGAAGTTTTCTTTCTATATTCATATATAACTTATATATGAATATAGAATCTAATTTCTTATATTATAGAATCTAATTTCTTATATATATATGCTTTCATATATGCTTTCATGCTTTCTTTATTTGTATTTGTCAGGTCCTTTACTCACTTTAATTCAATTAGATGTAAATGAACCATAACTGTGTAATCCTATACCTAATAGATTGATCCCCAAATAACATATCCAAATTATAAGAAAGCCCAGAGAGGCCGCTATTGAAGAATTTACACCTTCCAATTTTTTATTTTTTCTAGTATGTAAATAAATCGCAAATATGGTCCAAGTAATAAAGGCCCAAGTTTCCTTTGGATCCCAATTCCAATATGATCCCCATGCCTCATTAGCCCATACTGCTCCTGAAAGAATACCTATTGTTAAAAAGATAAAACCCAGACTAATAATACGATAACTCCAACGATCCAATTGTTGAATAAACTGAGACCTGTAATAATTTCTAGAAGAAGAAAAATAAATTTTTTGTAAAACATTGTTTGTTTCATTCATATTCATGTATTGGATCTCAGCAAAAGAAAATGATTCATTTAAAAAATACAAATCATTGCTTTTACCAAAAATTTGTATGACTTCTCGAAATGTAATAACTAAAATTGCTACTGATAATAACGATCCACATAAAAGAGCTGCATAGCCAAATATCATCATACTTACGTGCATCATTAACCAATGAGATTGTAAAGCGGGTACTAATATTGCAGATTGATGCATTTCGGTTAAAATACCCGAAGTAGCAAAGCCTTGGGTAAAAATAACACTTGGTGCGATTATTGTACTTAAATCGTTTTTTTGCTTTTTAAAACAAAAAACCATATGAAAAATGGAAAAACCCCAGGAAAGAAAGATTAATGATTCATATAAATCACTAAATGGTAAATGGCCCGAAAAAATCCAGCGAGTAATTAACAATCCCGTTATACAGAAAAAAGTCATTTTCATACCATTTTTGGACGAATCATATAATCCTAAGATTTCATTGACTAATAAGGTTATCAAATGAGTTGAAATTACAATTGATACGACCGAAAACGATATATGAGTTAATATATGCTCTAAAGTTGAAAATATCATAAAAAAAAATGAAAAAGGGGGGGGTGTCTGAATACTAATACTAGGAAGAGAAATCGGAAATTGAATTCATTATAGGACTTATTCTTTTACATTATAGGACTTATTCTTTTAGAAGATAAGATGCCATGCCGCTACTCGGACTCGAACCGAGATGCTCTAGCACTGCTTCCTAAGAGCAGCGTGTCTACCAATTTCACCATAGCGGCTTACTCGAAATCATACTAACCGATTTATTGTCAATCGTCGAGATTGAAAGAATCAATTAAAATAAAATGCAATATTTTTTTAGTAAACATTAAAGAATGAAAGGAATTGTATTATAATTATTTTATTTGAATCAATTTTATTTATAATAAAATTGATTTTTTTTTATTTCAAATTTTTAGAAGAAATGAAATGAATCATAAATCATATCATAATAATAATTTTAATTGTAAATAAATTATTATTAGTTATTAAATTATTATATATATAATATATATATAATATATATATAATAATATATATATATATTATATAATTAAATTCTAAATTTAAAATCTTTTTTTTTTTAGAACGTTTCAATTTCAATACGAATTCTTATTCTCGTTTTTTTTTGTTTCGAGTTTTAGTTTTAACATTTAACAACGGGGAATGGTTTTTTCGTGGTTTATTCTCTTTTTCAAAAACAAGCACTGTTGGAACTAGATAGTTCTGCTTCAATCCGGAAATGGAACAAAAAATTCTCTTTTGTAGTTTTTAATGACTCATTTATTATATTATTCTTTTTCATTTAATCGAAAGAGATGTATTTCTATTTCTTTTTTCAATGAAAGAAAATAAATAGTTAAAAAAAAAATGGTTTATTTTTGGATCACCAATTTAGTATTACATTTATTACATTCAAAGGATGTTTTTTTTTTCTTATTCTAAAATAGAATATATATTTATGAGAATAATATATATATATGAGTTCTAATTCCAAATTATTAAAATAGAAATGATTCTTTAATAAATGATTTTATATTAAATCAATTCAATTCAATATTAGAGAATACTCTTTGAGTCCAGATTTTTCCAACGTTTGTATTTGTTATAAAAAAAAACTTTTTGAATTCCCTGTAGAAATTGATTGCGCTAATGAATAAGCTTTCAATGCTGTCCAATATCCCCTCTTTTTCCAAAAAGTTTTCCGGATTTTTTTTTTTGATCTAGAAGTGCGTTTCTTTGGAACTGCCATCCAACTAGTATAGTTTTTTTTTTCATTGCTACAGGTCATGTGAAAGACATATCTTCTGTTCTCTAAATGAAAACTAATTCTTCTTTGATTAATTAGCCATATATCTTATCCCCCCCTTTTTTTATCTTTTTTTTTTTATCTTTTTATATCTAAAGTAAAACATTGAATATTATAACACCTTTTTCAAAATTTTGCCAAACATAGATATCTCTTTGTATTGTAATGTAAAAAAAATTAATTAGTTCAAAATAAACTAATGCTTCTGAATATTAATAAAAGAAAAAAATTCTTATTTATTTGATTGGGTTATGTCATATGAGTTGTATTTTGCTGCATATCAAAATAAACGAATGTTCTTAGTTTTGGTACAATTTTGAATCCCCGCTCTATAGAAAAGAATGTTTGTATAATTGTCAAATAAAAATTGGAATCTTTATCTTTATTTGACAAATTTCGTTTTTATGAGAATTTTCTTAAAAATTCTATTAGTTATCTTTTTATTTATTATCTATTAGTTATCTTATTATTTATTAATAGTAATAATAATTTTACTAAAAAAAAAAACTTTCTTTTTCACTAGGAATTTGTTTATTGGACCATTTTAACTTTGTACTTTGCAATATTAGAAGTATTGTGCAGAGATTCAGAATAATAGAAAATTCTATTTATATGTTCACTCTTTTTTATTAACTGAAGCCTTTACAAAAGAGATAAAACCGACGAATAAGAAACAAAACTCATTACGAATCAAAATCTTTTTTATTTTATTCTTTTTTTTTTTTGTATGGAATATACACATCAATCTTCATGGATCATACCTTTCATTCCACTTCCAGTTCCTATGTTGATAGGGGTGGGACTTCTACTTTTTCCCACAGCAACAAAAAATCTTCGCCGTATGTGGGCTTTTCCGAGTATTTTATTGTTAGGTATAGTTATGCTTTTTTCGGTCGATCTGTCGATTGATCAAATCAATAACAATAAGACTTCCATCTATCAATATGTGTGGTCTTGGACTATAAATAATGATCTTTCTTTAGAGTTTGGTTACTTGATCGATTCACTTACCTCTATTATGTTAATATTAATCACTACTGTTGGCATTTTGGTTCTTATTTATAGTGATAATTATATGTCTCATGATCAAGGATATTTGAGATTTTTTGCTTATATGAGTTTTTTTAATACTTCAATGTTGGGATTAGTTACTAGTTCTAATTTGATACAAATTTATATTTTTTGGGAATTGGTTGGAATGTGTTCTTATCTATTAATAGGTTTTTGGTTCACACGTCCTATTGCAGCAAATGCTTGTCAAAAGGCGTTTGTAACTAATCGTGTAGGGGATTTTGGTTTATTATTAGGTATTTTAGGTCTTTATTGGATAACGGGTAGTTTGGAATTTCGGGATTTGTTTCAAATATTCAATAACTTGATTTCTAATAATGACGTTAATGTTTTTTTTGTTACTTTGTGTGCCCTATTGTTATTTTGCGGTTCTGTTGCTAAATCTGCCCAATTCCCCCTTCATGTATGGTTACCGGATGCTATGGAAGGGCCTACTCCTATTTCCGCTCTTATACATGCTGCTACTATGGTAGCGGCGGGAATTTTTCTTGTAGCTAGACTTCTTCCTCTTTTCATAGCTATACCCCCCATAATGAATGGAATAGCTTTCATAGGTATAATAACATTAGTATTTGGAGCTACTTTAGCTATTGCTCAAAAAGATATTAAGAGAAATTTGGCCTATTCTACAATGTCTCAATTGGGTTATATGATGTTAGCTCTAGGTATGGGATCCTATCGAGCCGCTCTATTTCATTTGATTACTCATGCTTATTCAAAAGCATTGTTGTTCTTAGGATCCGGATCCATTATTCATTCAATGGAAGCTATTGTTGGATATTCTCCAGAAAAAAGTCAAAATATGGTTCTTATGGGCGGGTTAACAAAACATACGCCAATCACAAAAACTTCTTTTTTAATAGGTACGCTTTCTCTTTGTGGTATTCCACCCTTTGCTTGTTTTTGGTCCAAAGATGAGATTCTTAATGATAGTTGGTTGTATTCGCCAATTTTCGCAATATTAGCTTGTTCTACAGCTGGATTAACTGCATTTTATATGTTTCGCATCTATTTACTTGTTTTTGAAGGATATTTAAACGTTCATTTTCAAAAATTCAATG